TGTGGTTATAATGCCAAAACATCAAGTCGGCTCGTTTGTCTCTATGGTGATGATTATAGGCCTCTTGAATCTTCTATTTACCTATTTTTTTTTTAGTTTTTTTTTTTTTTGTGTGTAATGCGCCTTTACTACAGTTTTCTTTATTATTGATAGGAATTCTCTTGTTAAGACCCTATGAATCAATTAAAACCCCAGATTCATACTAGAACCACGATGATTCAATAAAACCCTTTATAAATATAAACTAATTCCAAAAATTCCTTGAGTAAGAACTCTTGGATTATCACTTATTCAATGAATAACTAGAATGAATAAAAATCCAAAGACACCTTTGTCCTTTGATCAAAATAAGCATAAATAGGAGTTTGAAAGAATAAAAATCTTTCGATTTATAACTTCTAAATCTAACCCTTTGAAGAAAAAAAAATGGAAGTCCGGACACGAGGTCTGAATATTAAGTATGAATCATAGTGCTAATAATACTTTGTAATCTATTTCCTATATTCCGTGCTTCAGATACTAGAATGAATATCCGACGAAGTAAAACCATCTCGATCAAGATGACAGACGCATTCTCTGTACTATCCATAGGATCAATTATAACAAGTCACACACTCATATTCCGGAACTACAGAAACAAAGAAATTCCACGATCGAACTACCAAAATAGAATGGGATAAAAATCAGAGACCTAAATGCTTCACTTTGTATTGAAAAGCTAGTTACTAGTTCTTGTGAATCTAATTCGTTCCAATTCCGTCCAGTAAAATGGAAGAATTATAAATCTCCAAAATAATAGATAGGAATACCGCAAAAAGGGCCATTGCGATACCCATCAAAGGAGTAGTTCCCCACCCAGGAGCCACTTTACCGTATTCTGAATTCAATGGTTTCAATAAACTCCCTACAGTAGTTCGTCTTGGACCAGATCTAGAACTACTCTCAACGGTTTGTGTAGCCATAAATCGTATTTTATATTCATTGAGATCTGTTGACTTTGTATACCATTCCGTTGTAAATAAATGATCTTATCATAGATCCATTGTGGTCTTGAAACTATATAATAATGGAAACAGCAACCCTAGTTGCCATCTTTATATCGGGTTTACTTGTAAGTTTTACTGGGTACGCCTTATATACTGCTTTTGGGCAACCCTCTCAACAACTAAGAGATCCATTCGAGGAACACGGAGACTAGTTGAGGTAATGAGCCTCTCAATATTGAGAGGCTCACTACTTTCAATTGAGATAATGAAAAATCATTTCACCTTTTTAGTTGGAACTTTAGGTGGTTCTCGAAAAAAGATAGCGAAAAAAATTATTCCTAAAGTTGAGACTAAGAGGAATGTATAAACCAATGCTTCCATAGATTCGATCGTGGTTTACAATTATAGCTTCCATACCTGTTTATTGGGGATCGTCTCCCGGATAAAGAAAGAGCAAGAGTCAAAGAAAAGGTAGCGATTCAAATCAAGATTTATCTGGTACCCTACAGTTTTTCACAAAACTAAAGACGAAAAATAACAAAACAATATTGTATCAGATTACTTGTCTTCTTGTAGTTGGATCTCCAAGTTTTTGGAATGCTCCAAATTCTACTTGAGCATCCAAATCTGGGTCAATCCCAGCAAAAACATCTCTGAACAAGGTTCTAGCACCATGCCAAATGTGTCCGAAGAAAAAGAGAAGAGCAAACGAAGCATGTCCAAAAGTAAACCAACCCCTCGGACTGCTACGAAAAACACCGTCGGATTTCAAAGTAGCACGATCTAATTCAAAAATTTCACCCAATTGAGCACGTCTAGCATATTTTTTCACAGTAGCGGGATCACTATAACTGACTCCATTGAGTTCGCCACCATAGAACTCAACAGTTACACCTACTTGTTCGACACTGTATTTCGATTCTGCCCTTCTAAAAGGAACATCGGCTCTAACAATTCCGTCTCCGTCTACCAAAACAACCGGAAATGTTTCAAAAAAGGTAGGCATACGACGTACAAAAAGTTCACGCCCCTCTTTATCTCTAAAAAGAGGGTGTCCTAACCACCCAACAGCAATTCCATCCCCATTGTCCATTGAGCCCGCTCTGAATAATCCCCCCTTTGCTGGATTATTGCCGATGTAATCATAAAAAGCTAATTTTTCAGGAATTTTAGACCAAGCTTCGGATAAACTTTGATTTTCGGCTAGCCCAGCACCAACTCGTCGATATATTTCTTGTTGGAAGTATCCTTGATCCCATTGATAACGAGTGGGACCAAATAATTCAATCGGGGTAGTTGCCGAACCATACCACATAGTTCCAGCAACCACAAAAGCTGCAAAAAAGACAGCAGCGATACTACTGGAAAGGACAGTTTCAATATTTCCCATACGTAATCCTTTGTATAGACGTTGGGGCGGACGGACACTAAGATGGAATAGACCCGCCAATATGCCCAAGGTACCTGCTGCAATATGATGAGAGGCTATTCCTCCCGGAACAAAAGGATCAAAACCTTCCACACCCCACGCCGGATTTACAGATTGTACCCTTCCGGTTAGTCCATAAGGATCGGATACCCATATTCCCGGACCATACAATCCTGTTACATGAAATGCGCCAAAACCAAAGCAAGCCAACCCTGAGAGAAATAAATGAATTCCAAAGATTTTGGGCAAATCCAAAGAGGGTTTTCCTGTACGTTCATCACAAAATATTTCTAGATCCCAATACACCCAGTGCCAGATAGCTGCCAAAAAGCATAAGCCAGAAAACACAATATGTGCACCGGCCACGCCTTCGTAACTCCAAATACCCGGATTCGTTATAGTCCCTCCTGTGATACTCCAACCGCCCCATGAATTGGTTATTCCTAAACGAGTCATGAAGGGTATAACGAACATACCTTGTCTCCACATTGGATCAAGAACAGGGTCAGAGGGATCAAAAACTGCTAATTCGTATAGAGCCATCGAACCGGCCCAACCAGCAACCAGAGCTGTATGCATTATATGGACAGCAAGCAAACGACCGGGATCATTCAATACGACGGTATGAACACGATACCAAGGCAAACCCATGGAAATACCCCTCTATCAACGAAAAATAGACACTATGTAACTTTATTGCACTGGAAAAAAACTATACTATGGACCTTCCCTTTTGAGTGGATTATCTCGGGGAAAGGATTAATATTTGTTCTATTCTTTTAGTAATAATGTCTTTTATTAATATTATTAATAATGGAACAATTTTGTTTGTAGGAACAAAAAGAAGCAGATCTATTCTACACCCGATAAGTACCAATACGCAATGGTAAGAGGTTGATACCTTTTATATGAGTGACTGCATTTATATTTTTTTTTGTTCATCATTCAATTCAAAGGACCTATTTGAAAGAATTTTCCTTTAGTATTTCTGTCTTCCTTTTTTATAAACTTATTCAATCTATGGATAAAATATGATAAAGAACAATATTATTAAGACAATAAATACATTGTTACGCTTTCACATCAAAGTGAGCTATAGTAATTAATTTTTATTTCATTTAATGCCTATTGGTGTTCCAAAAGTTCCTTTTCGAAACCCTGGAGAGGAAAATGCATCGTGGATTGACATATAGTGCGACTTGTCAGATATATTTGGTCATATGGTATTTCCCCGTTCTCTTACCCGATCGAGATATCCCCTCTTTCGCCCAAGAAAGGTTGATTGAATCATCCAAAAATTTGGAGCGTGAAATGCAATGAAGTGCAATTCAATCTATTTTTTAGGGGGGTATACAGATTAATATTCTCAATTATAATAATTTATAATTTATGGTTGGCTTGGTTAGACCAAAAAAATGAAATATACAGGCTCCGTTTAGAAAAAAAAAAAACCAATTGGTAATATATCTATGATTACCACTTATATCATATTCTATTTATAAATAGAATATGATATTTATAAAGATTTTCCATTTATAATATATAATAATGATCTCAAACTGTTAATCAATCGAGTAATGTGATGGTGATGGATGCATTGAATATTTACTATTTGGCGGGAGACATGGAATAAATAAAAAAAGGAAGTCGTAGCAAAAAGACGTGGTATTGGGGCATTTGTCCTATATGTGCAAATCCAAATCGGGCAGATCTTTATTCGGAGTAGAGCCTAAACCTAAAAAAAGTTGAAAAAGACCGTTCAGGAACAAGAAAATTACATCGCGATTTGGATTGGATCCCGATGAAACAATACATCAATGAGAAGTTAGTCCGATAAGTTTAGTGAATTTTTTTTTTATTTATAGGTTTTTAATTTATATAGTTATATATTTATATAGTTATATATAAATTAAAACAGGCCAAAACTCATCTTTCTTGAAACATGAAAGAAAACGCTCCCCTTTGTTACAAGCTAAAAGGAGCCTGCTATGAATATGAAAAAAGAAAGAAAGCTAGAATCTACACATTGATTCTTTGTTTGTTTTCGCAATTTGTGTTGAACCGTATGCATCAAAAGGTGCCTGTACGGTTCCTAAGGGATACAATTTTATCCCAATCAACCGACTTTATCGAGAAAGATTACTTTTTTTAGGCCAACCGATTGATAACGAGATCTCGAATCAACTTATTGCTCTTATGGTATATCTCAGTATGGATAACGATACCAAAGATCTGTATTTGTTTATAAACTCTCCTGGCGGATGGCTAATACCCGGAGTAGCTATTTATGATGCTATGCAATTTGTGCGACCAGATATACAGACAGTATGCATGGGATTAGCCGCTTCAATGGGATCTTTTATTCTGGTCGGAGGAGAAATTACCAAACGTCTAGCATTCCCTCACGCTTGGCGCCAATGAGTTTTTTATTTGATTTGAGAGAAAAAAAGAAGACTATGCCTTCGCGCTATATGAAATATGAATATTAAGTAATAATAGCATGGCACTTCGAATTCGATATAAAAAGAAAAATTTTTCAAAATACTTACATTATGTATCGAAAGAGTAGTATGAGATAAAGGGTATTTCCAATTTTATCTGATCTATCGGAAGACCCATTTCAGCGTCACAAACTTTTTTGGTTTCACACCGAAGATAACAATATTTATGTTATGAAAGAATACGAAAAAAAAAAAAAAAAGAAACTTTGGGATTGCTAAATAACAGACGAAATAATAAAGCAACGGAGCCATCATAGTATTTTTTAACTACTCCAAAAGGAAGGGTGGTTAGTGGATCATTTACCTATATGAATCTGATAGACCCTACAATATATGACATAAATATATAATAAAATATAACATAAATATACAACATATATTTATTTTTTTTTGCCTATTTCTTCGATGTAAGTAAGGTAAAAAAAAAGTAAAAGTGAATTCCATTGTAGAGCCGTATGCAATACGCAAAAGATGCCTGTACGGTTGTTCAATTCTATCTTTTTTTCGTACTATTTTTTTTTATTATTCTTTATCTCTTCGACTTTCATCATGCAAGATGGAGGAACTGTCTATTATGTTATATTATCAGGGTAATGATGCATCAACCTGCTAGTGGTTTTTATGAGGCACAGACGGGAGAATTTGTCCTGGAAGCGGAAGAACTACTGAAGCTACGCGAAACCATCACAAGGGTTTATGTACAAAGAACAGGCAAACCTTTATGGGTTGTTTCCGAAGACATGGAAAGAGATATTTTTATGTCAGCAACAGAAGCCCAAGCTCATGGAATTGTTGATCGGGTAGCGGTTAAAAAATAACAAAAACTAACAGAACAGGGATTTCACGCAAATCCGGGATTTGCGATTTTATCGTCTTACCGGGTTTAATATTCTATTAATTAATAATTCATCTATTAATATATAAATGATTCATAATCATCCGGTTAGGATCGATCTAAACCAGCTCATTATGTATATGATTCAACATGCCAACTATTAAACAACTTATTAGAAACACAAGACAGTCAATCAAAAATGTCACGAAATCTCCTGCTCTTAAGGGATGTCCTCAGCGACGAGGAACATGTACTAGGGTGTATGTGCGACTCGTTCAGATAATGTGCTAGGCCAAAAGAAAGAAAACAATTGATCCAGTATTGGCGATCAGTACCAATGAATAGGATAGAATGAAAGAAGCCCATTCACTATCTAAAACTAAAAAAGGTAAATCTAAAAATAAAAAAGATCTATCATATCTTTCTATTGTGTTATCAAATTTATGGTTTTCATTGGTGCTAAATCCAATCATTTCAATTTTTAATTTACGACGAGAAAGAATTCCCCATTGGTAGAAAAATTTATCCATTAAGCAGGGAAATCCTATTTAAAAAGCAGAAAGGTTATGCCCTTATTCTTGACTCTTGCAAGAACGGACTAACAGGGTCAGCTACTCAGCTAATCTTCATAATTAAATACCGTTACTGTATCGGTGGGTTTCGTTGTGAAAGACCTATTACTAGATAATTATGGGTAGAGCCAAAAAGTGTGAACTGTACAAGTTAACAATAACATTCATTAAATGAAAGAAGGGGCTCCGGTGTATAGAGAAGACCTCACCGTTTAAGAAGAAACCATAGAAACGATGGAACCCACTATACCCATTTATATTTACTACTTTTTGATTTACTATTTTATTTACTATGTTTTTTTGATATTTAGTATCAAAAAAAATTTCTTATTTCGAGGCGAAAGCCTATAAAAAAAATCGTGGTCGGGAAGGTTATAGTAGCAAAAGCCATTGGAATTTTTTTTTATACATTGGAAGAATCCGTTTTGTTATTAATAGACTAGGAAAGGGGAAGGAAATAACTGAAAGAAAAGAAATCACTTAGTTATTCATCAAAGTTTCATTTATTCAATGACCAGAATTAAACGCGGATATATAGCTCGAAGACGTAGAACAAAAATTCGTTTATTTGCCTCAAGCTTTCGAGGGGCTCATTCAAGACTTACCCGGACTATTACTCAACAGAAAATAAGAGCTTTGGTTTCAGCTCATCGGGATAGAGATAGGCAAAAGAGAGATTTTCGGCGTTTGTGGATCACTCGGATAAATGCAGTAAGTCGAGACAATAATGTATACTATAGTTATAGTAGACTAATACACAATCTGTACAAAGGGCAGTTGCTTCTTAATCGTAAAATACTTGCACAAATAGCTATATTCAATAGGAATTGTTTTTATATGATTTCTAATGAGATCATAAAATAAGGAGATTGGAAGGAATCCGTTGGAATGTTTTATTTTAAATGGAGTTCCCTGGAGAATGAACTCCGGGAAGGTAGAGTAGAAATTAGTATGATAAAATATCATCCTATGAGAAAGTTATCAAAATGAACAAACACGTTCAATAAAAAAATATTTATTCTTCTTTCCCAATTCTTTTTTTTTCTTACGACACGATAATCAAATAATCAAATCTGGATTCTCATATTTTTCGAACAAAACGTAAATTTGCGTTTGAGTTCGGATTGGAATTTGATTCAATTGAAGAATTATTTATTTTTAGTTCTCAGACCTGTAGTTCTAGTGGTCGACTCGCTTCTTTCAAATTGTTTCTCATTATTAAGAAAAGGTAACGAAGATAAAATACGAGCTTGTTTTATAGCAACGGTAATTAATCGTTGTTGTTTTAAAGTCAATCTATTCACCCGTCTAGATAATATTTTTCCTTGTTCACTAATAAATCGACTAATTAAACTCATGTTTCGATAATCAATTCGATCCCCCGATTGGATCGGGGGCAAACGCCTACGAAAAGATCGCTTGGATTTAAGAAAGAATCGCTTGGATTTATCCATGGTTTGTTTATTCCTTATCCCGAAAATCCTACTCCTATTTCGATCGGATCAAAACAAAAACGATCAAAAAAGATTTAGAATTAATAAATAGGATTTGTTTATATTTAATATATGTTATAGAAATTGTTATGTTATATATAACATGTCGTTTTTCATCTTCCTTGGATTGGAAGGCGGACACGGAGGCGATCGGTTCGATCTATTTCTTTATTTCACTGTGAATCGTATGTTTGTAACAAAAGGGACAGAATTTTCTCAATTCTAATCGACTGGGCGTATTATGTCGATTCTTTTGAGTAATATATCTGGAAATGCCCATTGATTTTTTATTAACACGATTTCGAACACAAGCGGTACATTCCAAAATAACCGTTACTCGGACATCTTTACCCTTGGCCATGAACCTCCTTTGGGTTTTTGACTGACTCCATTTTTCTATTTTCCAATCCGAAGGGAAGAAGAAGAAAGGAACGAAAAAAATAAAATAAAAGTTGCTAACTCTAAATCAAATTATGAAAGATTTCGTTTCAATTTCAATCAATCAATAATCACTATAGTAATAATAAGGACTATAATGATTTCTGACTCTATTTAGACTTTATAAATGTAAATCGCTGTACAGTATTTCATTTAAATATCTTGTATGATATTGTTGCTACAGCCATCACATTTCCGTTTATAAAAAAAAGAAGAGAAGGAGAGGGATTAGTCACAGATATTTGATTGTATCTCTAATCTTCTTCACCCCCCCCCATCTCACTAACTAGAATGAAAAAAAAGGAAATATCAACGCATCCGGAAATAAACGATTGATCTCTATCAATAAACCCGCTAAAGACCCGAACCATAGAGTACTTACTACCGGTGCCACGGAGAGGTATGTTTTTAGATCTCGCATTGAAAATCCTCCTTCTTTTTATTGTAATTTTATTCTAAAATGTAATAAATAATGGTAATACATATATGACCCGATGTGTATATGTAGTTAACTACTGACCACTTATATTTGTACGCAGAATCCCTAATTCAAATTGAAATGTACAACGATTCAGTACAGTAGATAGTCGATATTCCTTTTCTTAAAACAAAAAAATAAGTTCCTTTTTACTTCTACTTGAGAATTCCCGAAAAAGTGTTCTTTTTTTTACTTTACGGCGGGTTTCATCTTTATTTAATACGTATATAGTATAAGTCTTTTATTACTATATGTTATATGATATATGAGACCAAAAAGAAGAAATAGCAAGATAGTTTGTGTATATTAATGGAAGAAATAAAGATGTGGAAAACAAGACAGAGATTCTCTAGAATGACACTGTAGGCCAATTGAAAGGGATGTAGCGCAGCTTGGTAGCGCGTTTGTTTTGGGTACAAAATGTCACGGGTTCAAATCCTGTCATCCCTACCTATTCTTTATGGGCAGTAACGGGGGATCAATTGAAATTGATTAAAATTGGATATACAAAATAAATCTTTAATTTTATTATATTATTTATGATAGTATATACATGCAAGACGAATTGGGTCACAAAATAAAATGATTTTTGTGATAATAAAGCGCTCTTAGTTCAGTTCGGTAGAACGTGGGTCTCCAAAACCCGATGTCGTAGGTTCAAATCCTACAGAGCGTGATTCCATTCTTGTTATTTGTTCGTTTGAAAATTAGACTGAAAAACTTGAACAGCAATCTGAATTTGACCTCCTGTAGATTAAAGAAAGTAGGAGGTCAATCAAAAAAAAAAAAAAGAGATGTTAATTAATCAAAGGTCCAATTGATCACCGCGTCTGTATTGTAAATATGCAGTTACGAATAATCCAGCCAAAGTAATAGGAATTAGACCTAAGACAATTCCAAATAGAAAAACTTCAATCATTTCAATTTCTTTGAACGCAGAAAAGGAGAGGTAATATCTATCCTTAAATATTAATCCGTATTACCCATGAATTCAATGACCAAGAATTGGAAATTGACCGGGTAAGGAACTATAGAATATATGAACTACCACAGAAGGATTTTTTTTAGGAATGGTTCATGCAATTAATTTCAAATAAGTCGTATCTTGTTTAGACCGATAAATAGAGCCGAGGTTATAGTCAAAGCTGCTAGTAGAAAACCGAAATAACTAGTTATAGTAAGCATGAAGAGGATAAATTTTAATTAAATATGTTTTTTTTTTATGCATATGTTTATAAAGCACTTCCCTAAGTTTCCATTTTTGAAAG